TTCAGATTTAGTAATTAAATTTAATTACTTATATTTAAAATAAATTAATAATAATTTTTAATGTTTTAAAATTATTATTTAAAATGTTAATAAATATTAAATTATTTTTATTTTTTTTTATTAAATTTATAAAGTTTTATTTTGGCTTAAAAATTTGTTATTAATTTGATTTATATGTAAATTTTTGTGTGAATTTTTATTAATTTTAAAAATTAATAAATTTAAAATAACCGCAGTAATTAATTTTATTAATTAAAGAAATTTAGAAATAGTAATATTAAAGAGTATAGATAAAATTGGTGCCAGCAATCGCGGTTATACCAATTATACAAATAAATTTTTTCATTAAAAGTTAAATTGATTTTTATTAAATAAAATTAAATTTATTAAGTGAAATTTTAAATTTAAAATTTTTATAAAATTAATAATTGAAGCTTGAAAATTTTAATTAAAAACTAGGATTAGATACCCTATTATTTAAAATGTAAATATAAATAATTAAGTAGTAATAGTTATGTTCTTGAAACTTAAAAAATTTGGCGGTATTTTAGTCTATCCAGAGGAACCTGTTTTGTAATCGATAATCCACGATGGACCTTACTTAAATTTGTAATCAGTTTATATACCGTCGTTATCAGAATATTTTATAAGAAAAATAATATTCAATAATTTTTATTAAAATTTATATCAGATCAAGGTGTAGCTTATATTTAAGTAATAATGGGTTACAATAAATTTATTTAAACGGATAAAATTATGAAAAAATTTTTGAAGGTGGATTTGGTAGTAAAATTATAAAGATTAATAATTTGATTTTAGCTCTAAAATATGTACACATCGCCCGTCGCTCTTATTATTAAGGTAAGATAAGTCGTAACATAGTAGATGTACTGGAAAGTGTATCTAGAATGACAATTTAAAGCTTATTAAGTAAAGCATTTCATTTACATTGAAAAGATTTTTGTGCAAATCAATATAAATTGATTAGATTTTATTTATTAATTTTATTGATTTTAAATTTAAAGTATTAAAAATAATTATATTGAAAAAAGTTTTAGTATTGTTTAAAGAAAAAATAAATATTAATAATAGTTTAATAGTATTGTAAAAGAAAATTGAAATATTTTGAAAAATTTTTATTTTAAAAGAAAATTTAATTTATTGTACCTTGTGTATCAGCGTTTATTAAATAAAAAATATTTAAAATATTTTTCTCGATTTTAAAAGAGTTAATATAATATAAAAGTTAATGTAATAAAATTATTTTTAATATTATATTAGAAATGAAATGTTATTCGTTTTTAATGGTATCTAGTTTTTCAAGAAATGAATTTAATTCAGAAATTGTAAATTTATTTAAAAAATTTTTTAATTAAATAATTTATAATTTTAATATTTTATGGGATAAGCTATAAAATAAATTTTTAAAAATAATAAATAAATTTAATAAATATATGCTTAGAATTAGCAATTGTTTATAATTATGTTATAATTTATTTTATAAAATAAATTATTTATTAAATTTTAAATATTTATTGAAATATTAATTTTAATTTTTAAAATTAAGTAATAATGATAGAATTAGTATATTTTATTGTAAATATAAATTTAAATGAAAAGTTTAAGTAAAGAATTCGGCAAAAATAATGTTCGCCTGTTTAACAAAAACATGTCTTTTTGAAATAAATTTAAAGTCTAACCTGCCCACTGAAATTTTTAAATGGCCGCAGTATTCTAACTGTGCAAAGGTAGCATAATCATTAGTCTTTTAATTGAAGGCTGGAATGAATGGTTGGACGAGATATTAACTGTTTCATTTAAAATTTTTTTAGAATTTTATTTTTTAGTCAAAAAGCTAAAATTTATTTAAAAGACGAGAAGACCCTATAAATCTTTATATTTTGTTTATTTTAATTATAAAGATTATTTTTATTATAATAAATTAAAATATTTTATTGGGGTGATATTAAAATTTAAAAAACTTTTAATTTTAAAAATCATTAATTTATGAATAATTGATCCATTAGTAATGATTAAAAATTTAAGTTACTTTAGGGATAACAGCGTAATTTTTTTGGAGAGTTCATATCGATAAAAAAGATTGCGACCTCGATGTTGGATTAAGATATAATTTTGGGTGTAGCCGTTCAAATTTTAAGTCTGTTCGACTTTTAAATTCTTACATGATCTGAGTTCAAACCGGCGTAAGCCAGGTTGGTTTCTATCTTTAAAAAATTATAATATTTTAGTACGAAAGGACCAAATATTAAAATAATTATATTTTAATTAAGAATATTATTAATTATATTGCTATTTTGGCAGATTAGTGCAATAAATTTAGAATTTATTTATGTAATTTTAATTACAAATAGTACTTGTTTTATATAGAATTAGTTTTATCTTTAATTGGAAGTTTATTAATAATTATCTGTGTGTTAGTAAGAGTAGCTTTTTTAACATTGTTAGAACGAAAAGTTTTAGGGTATATTCAAATCCGGAAAGGACCCAATAAAGTTGGGTTAATAGGAATTCCTCAACCTTTTTGTGATGCAATTAAATTATTTACAAAAGAACAAACTTATCCTTTGTTATCAAATTATTTAAGATATTATATTTCTCCAATTTTATCTTTATTTTTATCATTAATTGTATGAATATGTATACCTTTTTTTGTTAAATTATATTCTTTTAATTTAGGTGGTTTATTTTTTTTATGTTGTACTAGTTTAGGTGTTTATACTGTTATAGTAGCTGGTTGATCTTCTAATTCAAATTATGCTTTATTAGGAGGATTACGGGCAGTAGCTCAAACAATTTCTTATGAAGTTAGTTTAGCTTTAATTTTATTGTCTTTCGTTTTTCTAATTGGTGGTTATAATTTTATATATTTTTATTACTACCAAATTTATATATGATTTTTATTTATTTTATTTCCTATAGCTTTAGTATGATTGACTATTTCTTTAGCTGAAACTAATCGAACTCCATTTGATTTTGCTGAAGGGGAATCAGAATTAGTTTCCGGATTTAATGTAGAGTATAGAAGAGGAGGGTTTGCTTTAATTTTTTTGGCTGAGTATGCAAGAATTTTATTTATAAGTATATTATTTTGTGTGATTTTTTTAGGGTGTGATGTATTTAATTTGTTATTTTATTTTAAATTAATATTAATTTCTTTCGTGTTTATTTGAGTTCGGGGGACTTTACCTCGGTTTCGATATGATAAATTAATGTATTTAGCTTGAAAATGTTTTTTATCTTTTTCATTAAATTATTTATTATTTTTTATTGGGTTTAAAATTTTATTATTTTCTTTTTTATTATGAATTAAAATTAGTAAAGTTAATAGAAAATAAAATTTCTATCTTATGTTTTCAAAACATATGCTTATTCAAGCTCATTAACTAATTTAGTAAATTATCTCATCATTTATTAACTAATGGATTAATTAAATAATATAAGAAATAAATAACTGTTAGAATTTGTCCAATTAGTACATAAGGTTCTTCTACAGGTCGAGCTCCAATTCAAGTTAATAAAATTACAGTTACTACTATAATTCAAAATAAAATTTGGTTAATTGGATAAAATTGAATCCCTCGAAATTTTCTTAAATTGTAAAATGGAAGAATTATTAAAATTGCAATTGAAAGAACAAGAGCAATAACTCCTCCTAATTTATTAGGAATTGATCGTAAAATTGCATAAGCAAATAAAAAATATCATTCAGGTTGAATATGGGCGGGTGTTACTAAAGGATTAGCAGGGATAAAATTATCTGGGTCTCCCAATAAATTTGGATTGATTAAAATTAAACTGATCAATAAAAAAATTATTACTACAAATCCTACAATATCTTTGTAAGTAAAGTAAGGATGAAATGGGATTTTATCTGTATTTGAATTTAATCCAATTGGATTATTTGATCCTGTTTGATGAAGAAATAAGAGATGAATTATTGTTATAGCTAAAACAATAAATGGTAAAATAAAATGAAATGTAAAAAATCGTGTTAAAGTTGCGTTATCAACTGCAAATCCTCCTCAAATTCATTGAACTAAATCTAATCCTAAATAAGGAACTGCCGATAAAAGATTAGTAATTACTGTTGCTCCTCAAAAAGATATTTGACCTCAAGGTAAAACATAACCTATAAAAGCTGTTCCTATTACTAAAAATAAAAGAATTACTCCAATTATTCAAGTTGGGGTAAATAAATAAGATCCATAATATATTCCTCGTCCTACATGAAGATAAATACAAATAAAAAAAAATGAAGCACCGTTAGCATGTATAGTTCGTAATAATCATCCATAATTTACGTCCCGGCAAATATGGTTTACTCTATTAAATGCTAGTCTAACATCTGCTGTATAATGTATTGCTAAAAATAATCCGGTTAAAATTTGGATAATTAAACATAATCCTAATAAAGATCCAAAATTTCATCAACTTGAAATATTTCTAGGAGCAGGTAAATCAACTAATGCATTATTAGCAATTTTAAATAAAGGGTGAGAGGTTCGTAAGGGTTTGTTCATTAGTTTATTAGACGGAGAGGTCCTTTAAATATTTTTGTAATTTTTACTACAACAATTAAAGTAATTAATAAATAATTTATTAAAAGAATAGTAATTAAATTAGTGGGGAAATTATATAATTTATTTAAAGATAAAGCATTTTCTGAAAAATATGAATAAATTTTTGTAATTCTTTCTATTTCATTATTTATTAAAAAATATGAAATTGAAGATTTATCAATAATTAATGATATAATGATTATTGTAATAAATAGAAAAAAAGAAATTATTGATAATTTAATTGATAAATTAAATATTTCATTAGATGCCAATGATGTTACATAAATAAATAAAACTAATATACCCCCTAAAAAAATTAGAAATAGAATATATGAAAATCAAAAAGTTTTTGTTATTAATCCTGAAATTAAACAAATTAAAATAGTTTGGATTAATAAAGTTAAACCTATTGCTAATGGATGAATTATATTTATAAAAATAATAGATGTTAAAAAAATTAATGAATAAAGAATTAATTGAAGAATTTCAAGAAGTAGTTTATATAAAATATTAATTTTGGGGATTAATGAAAAAGAAATTCTTTTTTCTTGAAGTTTTAAAAGAATATATCTTATTTTTGATTTACAAGACCAATGTTTTTATTAAACTATTAAAACTAATGATTATAATTTTATATTGAAGTTTACCAATAATTTTATTTATTTTTGGTTTATTTTGTTTTGTTTCTAATCGAAAACATTTACTTTCTATACTTTTAAGATTAGAATTTATTGTTTTAGTGTTATTTTTTTTAATATTTATTTATTTAAATTTATTAAATTATGAAAATTATTTTAGAATAATATTTTTAACTTTTAGAGTATGTGAAGGTGCTTTAGGTTTATCTATCTTAGTTTCTATAATTCGAACTCATGGAAATGATTATTTTCAGTCTTTTAGAATTATATAATGTTAAAATTAGTATTATTTTTATTATTTTTAAGTCCAATTTGTTTTATCAATAATATATTTTGAATGGTACAAATTTTATTATTTTTTATTAGTTTTATTATATTATTAATAAATAATTTTTTAAATTATTGAACAAGAATTTCTTATTTTTTAGGAAGAGATATATTATCTTATGGATTGATTTTATTAAGATTATGAATTTGTTCATTAATATTAATAGCAAGTGAAAGAGTTAATAAATATAATAATTATAAAAATTTATTTTTATTAAATATTGTTATTCTTCTTATATTTTTAATTTTAACTTTTAGAAGAATAAGATTATTTATATTTTATTTATTTTTTGAAAGAAGACTTATTCCTACTTTATTTTTAATTTTAGGTTGAGGTTATCAACCTGAACGTTTACAAGCTGGAATTTATTTATTGTTTTACACTTTATTAGTTTCTTTACCTATATTAATTGGTATTTTTTATATAATAAATAAAATAGGGACATTAAATTTTTATCTAATAAATAATTTTATATTTAATTATGATTTACTATATTTTTGTATAATATGTGCCTTTTTAGTAAAAATACCTATATTTTTAGTTCATTTATGATTACCTAAAGCTCATGTTGAAGCTCCTGTTTCAGGGTCAATAATTTTAGCCGGGATTATATTAAAATTAGGTGGGTATGGGATTTTACGAGTAGTTAGAGTTATACAATCAATAAATTTAAAATATGGGTTTATTTGAATTAGAATTAGATTAGTAGGGGGTGTATTAGTAAGTTTTGTATGTTTACGTCAAACTGATTTAAAGGCTTTAATTGCTTATTCTTCAGTTGCTCATATAGGAATTGTATTAGCAGGTTTATTAACAATAACTTATTGAGGATTATGTGGTTCTTATAGATTAATAATTGCTCATGGATTATGTTCTTCTGGTTTATTTTGTTTAGCAAATGTTTCTTATGAACGTTTAGGAAGACGAAGATTATTAATTAATAAAGGTCTTTTAAATTTTATACCTGCTATAGCTTTATGATGATTTTTATTAAGTTCAGCTAATATAGCAGCTCCTCCTACTTTAAATTTATTAGGAGAAATTTCTTTATTAAATAGAATTGTTTCTTGATCATGAGTTTCAATAATTATATTATCTTTTTTATCTTTTTTTAGAGCTGCTTATACTTTATATTTATATTCTTTTAGTCAACACGGAAAAATTTTTTCTGGGGTTTATTCTTTTAGTGGAGGTAAAATTCGTGAATATTTATTAATATTTTTACATTGAGTTCCTTTAAATTTATTAATTATGAAAAGAGATATGTGTTTATTATGATTATATTTAAATAGTTTAAAAAAAATACTAATTTGTGGTGTTAGTGATATGAGTAATTCATTTTAGATCGTGAAATATTTATCAATTTGTAGAATTAGATTTGTAAATTTAATTTCTATTAGAATAACATGTTTTTGTTTGAGTTTAAATTTTTTATTAAATGATATAGTTTATTTTATTGAATGGGAAGTAGTTTCATTACATTCAATTTCAATTGTCATAACATTTTTGTTTGATTGAATAAGATTATTATTTATATCATTTGTTTTAATAATTGCTTCTTTAGTAATTTTTTATAGAAAAGAATATATAAGAAGAGATATTAATATTAATCGTTTTATTATATTAGTATTAATATTTGTTTTATCAATAATATTATTAATTATTAGACCTAATCTTGTAAGAATTTTATTAGGATGAGATGGATTAGGTTTGGTTTCTTATTGTTTAGTTATCTATTTTCAAAATGTAAAATCTTACAATGCGGGGATATTAACTGCTTTATCTAATCGAATTGGAGATGTAGCCTTATTGTTAGCTATTGCTTGAATATTAAATTATGGGAGATGAAATTATGTATTTTATTTAGAAGTAATACAAAATGAGTTTGAAATATTAATAATTGGTTCATTAGTAATATTAGCTGCAATAACAAAAAGAGCTCAAATTCCTTTTTCATCTTGATTACCAGCTGCTATAGCAGCTCCTACTCCTGTTTCAGCTTTAGTTCATTCTTCAACTTTAGTAACAGCTGGAGTTTATTTATTAATTCGATTTAATATTTTATTAGCAAATTCATGAATAGGTCAATTTTTATTACTTTTATCTGGTTTAACTATATTTATAGCTGGGTTAGGGGCTAATTTTGAATTTGATTTAAAAAAAATTATTGCTTTATCAACTTTAAGTCAATTAGGATTAATAATAAGAATTTTATCAATAGGTTTTTATAAATTAGCTATATTTCATTTATTAACTCATGCTTTATTTAAAGCTTTATTATTTATATGTGCAGGGGCTATTATTCATAATATAAATAATTCTCAAGATATTCGGTTAATAGGAGGCTTAAGAATTCATATGCCTTTAACTTCTGCTTGTTTTAATGTCTCTAATTTAGCTTTATGTGGTATACCTTTTTTAGCTGGATTTTATTCAAAAGATATAATTTTAGAAGTTGTTATAATTAGAAATATTAATATATTTTCATTTTTTTTATATTTTTTTTCAACAGGTTTAACTGTATGTTACTCATTTCGATTAGTATTTTATTCAATAACTAGAGATTTAAATTGTAGAAGTTTAAATATATTGAATGATGAAGGATGAGTTATATTACGAGGTATATTAGGTTTATTATTTATAAGAATTATTGGAGGAAGAATATTAAATTGATTAATTTTTCCTACACCTTATATAATTTGTTTACCTTTATATATAAAATTATTGACATTATTTGTATGTATTACAGGAGGATTAACTGGTTATATAATTTCTTTAAGAAATTTATATAGAATTAATAAATCTTTTAAATTTTATAATTTTACTAATTATTTAGGATCAATATGGTTTATACCTTATATTAGAACTTATGGGATTATTTTTTTTCCTTTAAGTTATGGACAAGTTGTTAGAAAAAGATTTGATCAAGGTTGGTCAGAATATTTTGGGGGGCAACATTTATACCAAAAATTAATAAATTATTCCCAATTTTTATTTTTAATGCATAATAATAATTTAAAAATTTATTTAATATTGTTTGTAGTTTGAATTTTAATTTTGTTTAGATTTTTAATATTTTTATATTCAAATAGCTTATATTTAGAGTATGACACTGAAGATGTTATGGAGATTATTTAATCTTTGAATATTAGGAATTAATTTTAGTAATTTATAAAAAAAAATAATTTTATTTTTACAATGAAAATGTAAAGTTTTATATTAAACTATATAAATAGAAGTATAAATGGAATTTAACCATTAAAAGAAAAAAGTTAGCAGCTTTTACTTGAACATCATACTTCCTTAATTGGAGTTAATACTCAATTATATCATTAACAGTGATAGGCCTCTATTTTGGCTTCAATTAAAGAATAAGGGTAGATTTACCTAAGATTAGGTCGAAACTAATTGCAATTTATCGCTTCATATTCTTTTTAATTTAAATTTAAGGTAGATTGAAAATTCAATACTTTTTGAATGCAAATCAAATGTTATAATTAACTACAACCCTAAATTAAGAAGATCAATTTAATATACCTTGATTTCATTCATGATAAAGTCCTATCAATAAAATTAAAATAAAAATAATTGAAGTAGTAGATCAAATTAATAAATTTGATAATTTAAAAATGATGATTATAGGCAGAATTAGTGCAATTTCTACATCAAAAATTAAAAAAATAATTGTAATTAAAAAAAATCGTAAAGAAAAAGGTAAACGAGAAGAAGATTTTGGGTCAAATCCACATTCAAAAGGTGAACTTTTTTCACGATCTACTAAAGTTTTTTTAGAAAGAATTGAAGCTAAGATTATTACAATAAATGAAATTGTTATAATGATTAAAGCAATTAAAATAATTGAAAAAATTATCTATACTATTATTAATAGACCTTATGATTGGAAGTCAAATATACTTTTATACTATATAGATAATTATTGATAATTTAACCACCTCATCAGTAAATTGTGATGTATAAAAATAGTCAAACTACATCAACAAAATGTCAATATCAAGCTGCTGCTTCAAATCCAAAGTGATGATTTTTAGAAAAATGGTTATTTAAATGTCGTAGTAAACAAACAAATAAAAAAGTTGTCCCAATAAGAACATGAATTCCGTGGAACCCAGTTGCCATGTAAAAAGTTGATCCATAAACTGAATCAGCAATTGTAAATGGAGCTTCAATATATTCGTATGCTTGAAGTATAGTAAAATAAATTCCTAATAATACAGTAAAAAATAAACCTTGTGTTGTTTGTGAATGATTATTTTCTATAAGTCTATGGTGAGCTCAGGTTATTGTTACTCCTGAAGTTAAAAGAATTGCTGTATTTAATAAAGGAATTTGAAAAGGGTTAAATGAAATAATTCCGGCAGGGGGTCATGAAGCTCCTAATTCAATTGCAGGAGATAGACTTCTATGAAAAAAAGCTCAAAAAAAACTTACAAAAAATAAAACTTCAGATACAATAAATAAAATTATACCTCATCGTAAGCCAGTAGTTACTGCGTAAGTATGAAGACCTTGATAAGTTCCTTCTCGAGATACATCTCGTCATCATTGATAAACAGTTAAAATAGTAATAATATTTCCTAAAAAAAATAATGAAGTATCATATTGATGAAATCATTTAATTATTCCTGAAACAGTTGTTATTGCTCCAATTGCCCCTGTTAAAGGTCAAGGACTGTAATCAACTAAATGAAATGGGTGGTTTGAATGTGTAGACATTTATATATATATATATATATATAATTAATTTACTTCTCTAGAATAAAGAGTTCTTAAAACTGCAAATACATATGATTGAATTATAGCTACTGCCGATTCTAAAACTAATAAAGCAATTTGCCCTACCAATAAAAATGTTACTAATAAATAAGATATTGAAGGTCCTGTATTTCCTAATAATGTTAATAATAAATGTCCTGCAATTATATTAGCAGTTAATCGAACTGCTAACGTTCCAGGTCGGATTACATTTCTAATAGTTTCAATACATACTATAAACGGTATTAAAACAGCAGGTGTTCCTTGAGGTACTAAATGCGCAAATATATGTTGAGTATGATTAATTCATCCGTATATTATAAAAGATAATCATAAAGGAAGCGCTAAAGTTAAAGTTAAAGTTAAATGACTTGTTCTTGTAAAAATATAAGGGAATAAACCTATAAAATTATTAAATAAAATTAATGAAAATAATGAGATAAAAATAAAAGTTGATCCATTATGTCCTGAAGGTCCTAAAAGTGTTTTAAATTCTTTATGTAAAGTTAAAAGAATTGTGTTTCAAAAAATATTAAATCGAGAGGGTATTAGTCAATAAATTGAAGGAATTATTAAAAGTCCTAAAAATGTTCTTAATCAATTTAAAGATAAACCAAAAATTGCAGAGGGGTCAAATACAGAAAATAAATTAGTTATCATTTTCAATTTATTGAATTTAAATTAATATTTTTTAATTCATTAGATTTAGGAGAAGAAGGTATATATGAATAATAATTTATTGAACAAAATAAAATAAATACAATAGAAAATAGTAAAAATAAAAATAATCATCTAATAGGGGCTATTTGAGGGATTAAAAAATATTAATAATTTAATAATTTTAGTTTGACATACTAATGTTATAGTTTAACTAATTTTTTCACCAGAAGTAAGTGCTAATTTACTATAAAATGGTTTAAGAGACCAGTACTTGCTTTCAGTCATCGGGTGAAGAATTTACATTATTTGAAATTCATTTAATAAAATAATTAACAGGTACACTTTCAATTACAATAGGTATAAAACTATGATTAGCTCCACAGATTTCTGAACATTGTCCGTAAAATAAACCTGGTCGATTGATAAAAAAATTAGTTTGGTTTAATCGACCTGGAGTTCCATCAACTTTTACTCCTAAAGCTGGAATTGTTCATGAATGAATAACATCTGCGGCTGTCACTAAAATACGAATTTGTGAATTTATAGGTAATACAATTCGGTTATCTACATCTAGTAACCGAAATCCATCATTTGTTAACTCATTTGTTGGGATTATGTAAGAATCAAATTCAATATTATTGAAATCTGAGTATTCGTAACTTCAGTATCATTGATGGCCAATTCTTTTTAAAGTTACAGAGGGTTCATTAATTTCATCTAAAAGGTATAATAATCGTAATGAAGGAAAGGCAATAAAAAATAAAATAATTGCGGGCAGAATCGTTCAAATTATTTCAATTAATTGTCCGTGTAAAAGAAATCGATTTACGTATCTATTAAAAAATAATATAAATATTAAATAACCTACTAATACAGTAATTATTACTAAAATTAATAAAGCATGATCATGAAAAAAAATTAATTGTTCTATTAAAGGGGAAGCTCTATCTTGTAGGCCTAAATTAGCTCATGTTGACATTAGTTTCTAATAAAAGTAAAATACTTTATATATGGAGCTTAAATCCATTGCACTAATCTGCCATATTAGAAATTAATTAGTTAATAGAGGTAATTCGGAATATCTGTGTTCAGCAGGTGGAGTATTTTGGTATCATTCAATAGATGAATTAAGTTGAACAGGGTAAATTACTTGTCGTTGTGAAATAAGACTTTCTCAAATAATATAGAAAAAAAATAAGATTCCTAATAAAGAAATAGAAGATCCGATTGTTGAGACAACATTTCATGTAGTGTAAGCATCAGGGTAATCTGAATATCGTCGAGGCATACCCGCTAATCCTAAAAAATGTTGGGGGAAAAATGTTAAATTTACACCAATAAATATAATAATAAATTGTCTTTTTAATCATTTATTATTTAAAGTTAATCCTGTAAATAAAGGGTATCAGTGAATAAAACCTGCTATAATTGCAAATACAGCTCCCATTGATAAAACGTAATGAAAATGAGCTACAACATAATAAGTATCATGAAGAATAATATCTACAGATGAGTTTGCTAAAACAACTCCAGTTAATCCTCCAACTGTAAATAAGAATACAAATCCAAGAGCTCATAAAATAGCAGGAGAATAAGAAAGTTGTGCACCGTGAAGTGTAGCTAATCATCTAAAAATTTTAATACCAGTGGGGACTGCAATAATTATTGTAGCTGATGTAAAATAAGCTCGTGTGTCAACGTCTATACCAACTGTAAATATATGGTGAGCTCATACAATGAATCCTAGTAAACCAATAGCTAATATAGCATAAATTATTCCAAGTGAACCGAAAGTTTCCTTTTTTCCTGATTCTTGACTAATAATATGAGAAATTATTCCAAATCCAGGTAAAATTAAAATATAAACTTCTGGGTGCCCAAAAAATCAAAATAAATGTTGGTATAAAATTGGGTCTCCACCTCCAGCCGGATCAAAAAATGAGGTATTTAAATTTCGATCTGTTAATAATATAGTAATAGCTCCAGCTAAAACAGGTAAAGATAATAATAATAATAATGCTGTAATTACAACTGATCACACAAATAAAGGTATTCGATCAAGTGTAATACCAGATGATCGTATATTAATTACTGTTGTGATAAAATTTACAGCTCCTAAAATAGAAGAAATTCCGGCTAAATGTAATGAAAAAATTGCTAAATCAACTGAAGCCCCTCCATGAGCAATTCCAGCTGATAGTGGGGGGTAAACAGTTCACCCTGTACCAGCTCCGTTTTCAACTATACTTCTTACTAATAATAAAGATAAAGCAGGAGGAAGTAGTCAAAATCTTATATTATTTATTCGAGGAAAAGCTATATCAGGAGCTCCTAATATTAAAGGAACTAATCAATTTCCAAATCCTCCAATTATAATAGGTATTACTATAAAAAAAATTATAATAAAAGCATGAGCTGTAACAATAACGTTATAAATTTGATCATCTCCAATTAAAGCTCCAGGATGACCTAATTCAGCTCGAATTAAAATTCTTAAAGATGTTCCCACTATTCCTGCTCACGCACCAAAAATAAAATATAAAGTTCCAATATCCTTATGATTTGTTGAAAATAATCATTGTCGCGATTAAGTGGCTGAAGTTTAGGCGATAGATTGTAAATCTATTTATAAGAATTATTCTTCTTAATCATAAATAATTTATTTGGTCTTATAGTCAATAATGACATCAAACTGCAATTTTGAAGGAGTAAAATTTACTAAGGCTTAAAGGAATTCCCATATTTACAGCTTTGAAGGCTATTAGTTTGTTTAACTTAAAGCCTTAATTTAAAACATTGCGTAAAATATTGAAATTAAGAATAAACCTATAATTGAAAAAAATGTTGATAATAAGTATAATTTTGTGTTAAAATTGTTAACATGTAAACTTATTACTCAGTTATTTTCATAGTAATTCAGTATAAATGCTGAATAACAAATTCGTAAGTAAAAAAAAAGAGTGATTAAAGTTGATATTAGTAAAATAAATAATTGAAAATATTGATTACAAAAAGTTAATTGTTGAATTACAATTCATTTTGGTAAAAATCCTAAAAATGGGGGTAAGCCTCCTAAAGATAAAAAATTTATGAATAATGTAAATTTAAAGATTTTATCTTGTGTAAATCAAGAAAATAATTGATTTAAATGAAATAATTTAAAAGTATTGAATATGAAAGTTAAAGTAAATGATAAAAATGAATAAAATAAAAAATAAATTAATCAAATTGATTCACTAATTCTTAAAGCTCTTAATATTCAACCTAAATGATTAATTGAAGAAAAAGCTATTAATTTTCGTAAAGAAGTTTGATTTAATCCTCCAATTGCTCCAATAATTACTGATAAAATTACTCTAATTAATAATAAATTTTTTAAATTTAAATAAGAAATTAATATTAATGGAGCAATTTTTTGTCAAGTTATTAAAAGTAAAGCATTAATTCAAGTTAATCCTTCTATTAAATTAGGGAATCAAAAATGAAAAGGAGCTGCCCCTCTTTTTATTAATAAGGTTGATAAAGTAATTATAGAAATAAAAGAATTATTAATTTCGTAATTTATGTTATTTTTTAATATTAGTAAAATTACAGAAAATAATAAAACAGTAGACGCAAGAGCTTGGGTTAAAAAATATTTTAAAGAAGCTTCAGTTGATTTTAAATTATTACTATCTCTTATGAGGGGAATAAAAGATAATAAATTAATTTCTAAACCTATTCAAGCTCCTAACCAAGAATTTGATGTTACCGTAATTAGTGTTCCAATAATTATTATAGTGATAAATAAAATTTTTGAAGAGTTGTTAAAAATTAAAAAGAAAAGGATTAAAACCTTTATAAATGGGGTATGAACCCAGTAGCTTAATTAGCTTATCTTTTTATTAATAATTTATATTTTGGTGTATGATGCACGAAAGTTTTTGATACTTTTGGAAATAGTTTAATTCTATTAAATATAATTACTTTATAAAAAAAACAAGAAAACCTGTTAATGAATGTAGAATTCTACATAATCTACCCTATCAAGGTAGCCCTTTTATCAGGCAATTCACTATTAATACGTTTTTCTAATTTTTTTTTTTTTTTTTTTTTTTTTATTCTTACAATTATATAGAAAAGTTAAAATTTTTAAATAATTTATTTTTAAATTAAATAATACATTTTAGTATTTTTTAATTATAATTATTTTAGAATTATTAATAATTAAAATTCTCTATATAGATATATATTTATATGTAAATCTTCAACAATATATAAATATATAAATATATAATAATTTATAATATTTATATTAATTTATATAAATCAAAAGAATCATTAGATAAAACTTTAAAATATAGATTTTTTTTTACTGTATATGTAATGATTTTTGGATTGCGAAATTTTTTATTTAAATTGTTAACTATATAATAATATATTAAATATTTATATATATATATATTATCTATTAATCTAGAACTAGTATACAAAAATTTTTTAAAAAGTTTTATAATTTAATAAATAAATATATTTTCTTTTAAGCTATATTTTCAAAAATTGCAAAAAAAAAAAAAAAAATTAGAAAGAACTTTTATTAGTGGTTAAATTATCAATAATTTTTATTAATTATTGGTATAAATTTTATAGTAAAATTTTATTATTAATAAAAAATTTTAATT